AACCATTCAGCCATGGATGCTTAAAAGGGATCATCGTACGTCGTGAATAACCAAATTCCAATTGAAATGAAATCTTTAGGAGGAATCAATGAAACGACATCAATTCAAATCCTGGATCTTCGAATTGAGAGAGATATTGAGAGAGATCAAGAATTCTCACTATTTCTTAGATTCATGGATCAAATTCGATTCAGTGGGATCTTTCACTCACATTTTTTTCCACCAAGAACGTTTTATGAAACTCTTTGACCCCCGAATTTGGAGTATCCTACTTTCACGTGATTCGCAGGGTTCAACAAGCAATCGATATTTCACGATCAAAGGTGTAGTACTGCTTGTAGTAGCGGTCCTTATATTTCGTATTAACAATCGAAAGATGGTCGAAAGAAAAAATCTCTATTTGATGGGGCTTCTTCCTATACCTATGAATTCCATTGGACCCAGAAATGAGACATTGGAAGAATCTTTTTGGTCTTCCAATATCAATAGGTTGATTGTTTCGCTCCTGTATCTTCCAAAAGGGAAAAAGATTTCTGAGAGTTGTTTCATGGATCCGCAAGAGAGTACTTGGGTTCTCCCAATAAATAAAAAGTGTATCATGCCTGAATCTAACCGGAGTTCGCGGTGGTGGAGGAACCGGATCGGAAAAAAGAGGGATTCTAGTTGTAAGATATCTAACGAAACCGTAGCTGGAATTGAGATCTCATTCAAAGAGAAAGATAGCAAATATCTGGAGTTTCTTTTTTTATCCTATACGGATGATCCGATCCGCAAGGACCATGATTGGGAATTGTTTGATCGTCTTTCTTCGAGGAAGAAGCGAAACATAATCAACTTGAATTCGGGACAGCTATTCGAAATCTTAGGGAAAGACTTGATTTGTTATCTCATGTCTGCTTTTCGTGAAAAAAGACCAATTGAAGGGGAGGTTTTCTTCAAACAACAAGGAGCTGAGGCAACTATTCAATCAAATGATATTGAGCATGTTTCCCATCTCTTCTCGAGAAACAAGTGGGGTATTTCTTTGCAAAATTGTGCTCAATTTCATATGTGGCAATTCCGCCAAGATCTCTTCGTTAGTTGGGGGAAGAATCAGCACGAATCGGATTTTTTGAGGAACATATCGAGAGAGAATTTGATTTGGTTAGACAATGTGTGGTTGGTAAACAAGGATCGGTTTTTTAGCAAGGTACGGAATGTATTGTCAAATATTCAATATGATTCCACAAGATCTATTTTCGTTCAAGTAAGGGATTCTAGCCAATTGAAAGGATCTTCTGATCAATCCATAGATCATTTCGATTCCATTAGAAATGAGGATTTGGAATATCACACATTGATCGATCAAACAGAGATTCAGCAACTAAAAGAAAGATCGATTCTTTTGGATCCTTCCTTTCTTCAAACGGAACGAACAGAGATAGAATCAGATCGATTCCCGAAATGCCTTTTTGGATCTTCCTCAATGTCCCGGCTATTCACGGAACGTGAGAAGCAGATGAATAATCATCTGCTTCCGGAAGAAATCGAAGAATTTCTTGGGAATCCTACAAGATCAATTCGTTCTTTTTTCTCTGACAGATGGTCAGAACTTCATCTGGGTTCGAATCCTACTGAGAGGTCCACTAGAGATCAGAAATTTTTGAAGAAAAAACAAGATGTTTCTTTTGTCCCTTCCAGGCGATCGGAAAATAAAGAAATGGTTGATATATTCAAGATAATTACGTATTTACAAAATACCGTCTCAATTCATCCTATTTCATCAGATCCGGGATGTGATATGGTTCCGAAGGATGAACCGGATATGGACAGTTCCAATAAGATTTCATTCTTGAAAAAAAATCCATTTTTTGATTTATTTCATCTATTCCATGACCGGAACAAAGGGGGATACACGTTACACCACGATTTTGAATCAGAAGAGAGATTTCAAGAAATGGCAGATCTATTCACTCTATCAATAACCGAGCCGGATCTGGTGTATCATAGGGGATTTGCCTTTTCTATTGATTCCTACGGGTTGGATCAAAAAAAATTCTTGAATGAGGTATTCAACTCCAGAGATGAATCGAAAAAGAAATCTTTATTGGTTCTACCTCCTCTTTTTTATGAAGAGAATGAATCTTTTTATCGAAGGATCAGAAAAAAATCGGTCCGGATCTACTGCGGGAATGATTTGGAAGATCCAAAACTAAAAACAGCGGTATTTGCTAGCAACAACATAATGGAGGCAGTCAATCAATATAGATTGATCCGAAATCTGATTCAAATCCAATATAGCACCTATGGGTACATAAGAAATGTATCGAATCGATTCTTTTTAATGAATAGATCCGATCGCAACTTCGAATATGGAATTCAAAGGGATCGAATAGGAAATGATACTCTGAATCATATAACTATAATGAAATATACGATCAACCAACATTTATCGAATTTGAAAAAGAGTCAGAAGAAATGGTTTGATCCTCTTATTTCTCGAACCGAGAGATCCATGAAT